TTCTTTTTTCCCTCTCTTCTGTAAGACTATTCCTTGAGTTTTGGGTCTCGCCCCAATACCCCCGGATATGAGGATTTGCAGTCCCAGCCTTGGTTCGGAAAGAGAAAAAAGAAAAGGTGGGACGGACTTATTAAGTCACCTACCCCTGAACCTCCAGATAATGAAAATTTCTAATCTCAGTAGTCAACAATCCAAGGATTTTCATTCCAATTTAAAAGATTGGAGACTAGAGAGGGTGAAATTTCTCAAGAATTTCAATTTTTTTTGATAACTTTGGGGGACATCGATGCAATAGGACCCGCTTGTCTCTCGAGTCGAAGAGGCATTTTCAGTTCTACTTCATTCGAGAAGGCAAGCGTGGAGATCGACCAAGTAGATATTTTGGGTTCTACTGGTGAGAAACGAGAAGTCGAGAGACTTCTTCCAGAAATGCGAGACCTCTGGACGCCTCGCGGAGGATTCGAACCTCCGTACTACGCACTACTATATTTTGAGTCTAGTGTGCCTACCTTTTTTTCGAAGCATGGGGACGGGCGTGGTGGAGTTACGTTCACCAATTGAATTGTACGGATATATCTATATCCCTGTCAACTGCTGAACCGAATTTTCATTTCTTTTTTACCAGATTTACTAACTGGAAGACTCCACTCAGGTTTTAACGAAGTCCCTGGACCTCTTTGATTACTCATTGCTTCTTCATCGAGTGGTAAGGTTCCAACTCCATACTGACGATAGCCAAGGGTTCGAATCTATTATCGCCCGCAATCAAGCATCCCTAAAGGGGTGATCGATTCCCTTTTCCTACAGAGAATTTTTTTTTTCACGATCCGACAAGCCCACGCCTGTCTCGTAAGCAAATCTTTTCTTCGGTATCAAGAGAATAATACCATATGAAGAGACAAAAAAAAAGGGCATTCCCTTTCCGCCTAACTAAAAAATACTTGGATGTGGCGGCATGGGTTGTTACTTTACTGCGCAACCCCAGCTGTGCATCGCGCGGAAATACTTATATCTCCTCCGGAATAGACAAGTGATCATTTTCCTAGCAAGTGATTCTGGGAAAAGACAAGTACAAGCTAGATAGGAAAATGTCGGGATCAATTACCGAAGAAGATATAACTATTTCGTAAGTTGCAGAGACAGACTAGTTAGGACAGCAGAACCAGCTTCTAATACAAATCATTCGAAAAAAAAAGTTGTATCACAATTTGAAGTGAGTTTAGAATAAGGTATTCCGTGTGATCCCGATAATGGGATCTATTAATATACCCGATAGAATTGATGCTAGTGCGCAAATGATCATAGCTATTTCAATAGAACTTTTCGAAATTGAGATTGATGGAGAAACTAATGAATTTTGTATATAAGCTGTAGGTGTGTCGCTCCTCCCATTATTCCCAGTGAACATTAATTTAATTATTTTTAGATAATAATAGATAGAAATGACACTTGTGACGAGCGCTACCGGAACTGATGGGTACGAACCAGCTTTCCATCCATGCCAAAAGAGATGGAGTTTACCAAAAAAACCGGATGGTGGAGGGATACCCCCTAGGGATGATGAACGTAAAACCGGAGAGAATGTTAGAACAGGATCCTTCATGTATAATCCCGCGTAATCCCTAATGTTATCAGTTCCGGTTCGTAAACCAAATGAGGTGATACGAGCAAAAGTTCCCAGATTCATGAGTATATAAATAAAGGTATAAGTTAGCATACCTGCATAACCGTTCTCCGGATCTGCAGCAAGTACTCCAATCATAATATATCCAATTTGGCTTATAGAAGAATAAGCTAGCATACGTTTCATGCTTATTTGAGTAACAGCAATTAGATTTCCTACTATCATGCTAGAAGTAGCTAATAATCCTGCCGCAATATGCCACTCATTAGATAAGTAGGGGAAAATTAGACCAAAGAGTCGCGTAAATAAAGCTAGAGCTGCTACTTTAGAGGTAGCAGAGAAAAAAGCAACGACTGGTGTAGGAGAGTCAGAGTCGAAAAGAAGATTTTCGATCTTTCCGCTCATTCAGAACCGTGCATGAAATTTTTACCTCACACGGCTCCTGGTTCATAAGAGATTCATAACTGGTATTGCTCCCAAAACCCTCCTCGTGTATGTTTCAAATCCATTCTTCCTTGAATAATTCATAATCATTCAACATGAGGACTAGTTGCTAACTTCTCGAGGAATCCCTCATCATTTGTTTGGATTACCCACCATGAGTTTCGTCTCGAATTCTTTCCTGCTTGTTTGTCCTTCTTCATTTTTCACGGGAATCCTTTCAACAACTATTTGTTGAGTTGGTAGGCACACACGCTAGGCGGGAGAGACAAATTACGACTTTTCTTCGTTCCTAGT